TTATCCTAAGGACTAAAATTAGACCAATGGAATTCTGTCTGCTAGATTTATAATAAAAAAGTGCTTCTGAATTGATCTCATCTTTTAAGAATTTTGATTTTCTTTGTTCATTAATAACTTTATCTTTGAATAAAAAAAGACTTGTTAGAGGAATATCACATAAATATTTCAACTTATCATTTTGGATTACGAAAAAGAATTAGACATTGCATTACATAACAAGAATTTTATAAAAATAAAATAGTTCTGAATAAAAAAATATCTTTTTGCAATTCTAGTCTAGTCTTTCTATTTTATTTCGTTCCTATTCTTCTTTCTCCAAAAAGGGTTATTATTCAAAGTAAAAAATTTCTTCGTTCTTGATAGTTATTTACTTAAAAAGTGGATAGGAACATACTCTGGATCGAAATCGCAGGGAGTACTTCTTAATAATTTCTACTAATTTAAAGCCCCAATCGAATTACTTTTCCATAAAAAAATATCCTGTTGGATAATTTATAGAATCTCCATTACTAATCCTTTGTGTATCTTGGTCTTCCTAACCATCCACTCATTTTTGTGAATCTCCCATTAGGGTAATACATCTATTAGTCAAAACCCCATATAGTTGATCTTTTGAACCCGCTTCAAGCCATGATGACTAATCAACCAATCTTGGGGTAAACAGTTCCGATTGGTTATGTTGACTTTCACTTAATTCTTGTACATAGGAAATGAGATTGAATTCTTTTAACAGCAAATTGTTAAGTTGTTTTATTTCACTCATATAACTATCTGTTATAGTTCATCAACCCCCAATGATGAATAAAAAAAAAATGGATATTAATTTCACTTTCTTGCTAGAAAGAAAATAAATAGGTGAATTTTTTTTTCTTAACGAATCGCACGTAGAGATATTGATAATACACATAGAGTTAATGGTATTTCATAACTAATTGATTGAGCTGCAGCCCTTAATCCACCTAAAAAGGAATATTTATTATTTGATCCATATCCCGACATAAGAAGCCCAATGGGGGCAAGACTTGAAACGGCGATCCATAAAAAAACACCAATATTAAGATCAGATAGAATAAGGCGATAACTAAAAGGAATTACTGAATAACTTAGTAAAATGGATATGACTGCTATGGATGGCCCGATACTGAATAAACGAGTATCTCCTCTAGATGGAAGAATATTTTCTTTGAAAAGTAGTTTTGTACCATCTGCTAAAGCTTGAAGAATTCCCAAAGGCCCAGCGTATTCGGGTCCAATACGTTGTTGTATCCCTGCAGATATTTCTCTTTCTAACCAAACAATTACCAGCACACCTAATATGATTCCTAATACAAGAGTCAAAATAGGGACAAGCATCCATATGATCCCATAGAATTCTTTTAAGAATTCTAATCTGGAAAAAGAATTGATAGCTTGTATTTCTGTTGGATCAATTATCATTTCAACGATCAACTTCTCCCATAATGATATCTATGCTACCTAGTATCGTCATAATATCAGCCAATTTCATTCTTTTAACTAACTGAGGAAGAATTTGCAAGTTGATAAAACCAGGTGGTCGAATTTTCCATCTCCAAGGAAAAACACTCTGATCTCCTAACAGAAAAATTCCCAGTTCTCCTTTTGGTGCTTCGACTCTTACATAAAGCTCTTGCTTGGACAATTCAAACGCTGGAGAAGGTTTTTTACTAATAAATCGATATTCAAAATCATTCCATTCAGGGTCTTTTATTGTATCAAAACGTCGGATTTCTAAATTCTCATACGGTCCCCCTGGAATTCCTTCCAGAGCCTGTTGGATAATTTTTATGGATTCTGTCATTTCACTGATTCGTACTAAATACCGAGCTAATGAATCCCCTTCTTTTTGCCATTGAATCTCCCAATCAAATTCGTCGTAACACTCATAACGATCAACTTTACGAAGATCCCACTGTATTCCGGAAGCTCGTAGCATTGGGCCCGATAAACCCCAATTTATTGCTTCTTCTGCCCCAATAATGCCTACGCCTTCAACTCGTTCTAAAAAAATAGGATTCCGTGTAATAAGCTTTTGATATTCAGCAACCCCGGTTAAAAAATAATCGCAAAAATCTAAACATTTATCTATCCAGCCATGAGGCAGATCAGCAGCGACTCCTCCGATACGAAAATAATTATGCATCATGCGCATACCGGTAGCAGCTTCGAATAGGTCATATATCAATTCTCGTTCTCTAAAAATATAGAAGAAAGGGGTCTGTGCTCCAATATCTGCCATAAAAGGACCGAGCCATAACAAATGGGAAGCGATACGACTCAATTCCAACATAATAGTTCTTATATAACTAGCCCTTTTAGGTACTTGAATATTGCCTAGCTGTTCGGGTCCATTTACGGTTATTGCTTCTGTGAACATAGTAGCTAAATAATCCCAACGTGTTACATAAGGCAAATATTGTATAATTGTTCGATTTTCCGCAATTTTCTCCATCCCTCTATGTAAATAACCCAATATTGGTTCACAGTCAATAACATCTTCACCATCGAGAGTAACGATCAGTCGAAGAACACCATGCATTGATGGGTGGTGAGGGCCCATATTGACTATCATGAGGTCTTTTCTTGTAGTTGGTGTAATCATAAGTTTTTTCCCGAGTCATTCTTCCATGCATTGCTGAAAGTAAAAAGAAGTTCATCAAAATTTAAACGACTAAGCTCAAATAAAATAATTGTATCACGCTTCAAATTAACGAGTTTTTATCTCTCGAATATTCAATTCTCCAATTAATTCTTTATAACGTCCTCTATTTTTTTTTGACAAATAGGCCAACAGTCGTTGACGTTTTCCCAAAATTTTCCGTAAACCTCTCTGAGACGAAAAGTCTTTTTTGTGCAATTCCAAATGTGAAGTAAGTCTCTTTATCTTAGTAGTCAAACTGAACACTTGAAATTCAACAGACCCTCTGTTTTCTTCGTTTTCTTTTTGAGAAATAACCGAAATGAATGAATTTTTTACCATAAAAAAAAACGCCCCTCTTCCTTTTTTCAGATATAGATTTTACTGATCAGTAATAATAATGCCATTAATTCGAATGTGGTATATACAATAATATAATCCGAATTTTTTTAGAAACTCCTAAATTTTTGAATTCAAATCAATCCAATTTAAATTTCAAATTGGATTTCGATAGGGATAGAAAGGGATTGGTACATTTTCCCGGGCAATAATTTAGATCTAAAATGAAGAAGGTTCTGTTGATTCATTTCGAGACCTAATTGAGATATTATTCATTTTAAATTGGATATTAAGCTGAAATGAGTGACACATGATCTGTTTATTTCTTTCCTTTCATATAACCTATATTATATATAGGTTATGGGATATGATCTATAATAAAAGTATATTATCCACGAATTTTCAATCGTGGATACATTTGTATCCTTAACATGCTGAAACGACTTCCGTTATTGGTATCAAACCAATAACGATTCATACAAGCTAAATCTTCTAATCTATAATTAGGCCAAAGAAAAAGCTTTAATTTTATTAATTGATTTTTCTCTCTATCAAGATGGTTTCTGTCATGGGAAACTTGGCTGCTGCTTTTTATGTTCTTTCCGTTCCAAAATACTGGATTTATATCTACATCATTTTTCTTCTTTGAATTGAAACAAATTTGAATTCTCAATTTTCTACGACGTCTAAACGATAAAATATTTTCAGGAACAGGCAAATCAAAATCTCTATTTCCAACTATTCTTTGATGTGGTGAAATAGCTTTATCAAAATCATTCTTAGAAACATTTCTTTGTTCTTGGTATTTTTGATTAGTTTGGTGCTTACTCTTATGAACCAACGAAATACCTATGGTTTGATACATAATAAATTGTCCATCGTTTTTTCCAGACAGACGAATGGGTTCTATAATCAATATTCCCTTTTTCATTAATTCTGTAAGAGTTAAATTCTTCTGAATTAGCATTATATCCAAACTCATTTCTCTCTTTTGAATCGAGGTTATAGTAATTTTTCTAGGATCTATCAGTCTAAGCAGGAGACAATATACCTTGATATTATTGATCATTCTTTGATTCAAAATATCACTCCATCTCAATTGAAAAAGCATATAACGTTTTAGGAAAAAATCGAGTTCTGCTTCCGTATTGCTTTTGTATTGTTTTTTCTTTTTCCCCTTTTTCATGTTTGATTTTGCATAATTTTTTTCTTGACTATCTTTTTGTTGTGAGAGAACAGATCTAAGATCTCCTCGGGTTGTGGGTTCTTTTTGTTCTTGATTTTGATGCTTTTTAGGTTTATTCGATGGCATCAAAAACCTTCCTTTTTGCTTTTCATTGATCTTTTTATTTTCACTACTATTGTTTTGATTTCTATTCCTATTTAAAAGGAGGAATTTAGTTGGTATAAACCAAGGTTTTGTTTTATATGCATTATAAAGTAACACAAATTGTGGGAAGAACCAAAGTTCCAGATTCGATATCGGACGCTTTAGCATTTTTTCATTCATTCCCATCCAATCAAAAAATACGTTGTGGGAGTTTGTTGAATTGATTTCTGGAATCATCATAAGATAAAAAAAATCTTTTTTAGGAATTATTTGAAAATAATTAGTCCGAATTTTAGGATTTTTATTGCTATTGGTATCGATCGTGATCCAGGTGTCAATATGGCCTTTTTGACTAAGATAAAAATTGAGAATTTTCCAATCAAAATATTTTCTATCGGCCTTTTTTTCGATATATATAATATCGACCTTTCCTAGATAATTATTGATAGGGATGTTACGTAGCATATTTAAAAGGCTTGCTTTACGCGTGTTATAAGAAATCTCTTGGTTCTTATTTCTTTGAAACGCAGATCTATAAAAAATGCATTCCTTTTTATTTTCATAATAAAGAAATTTAGATGATAAAAGATCATATCTAGAGTATTTTGGAAAATATTCTTTTTGATTATATAATGAATATACTTCAAATTGTTTTTTGGAATCAATTAATTGGTGTTTTTCATATGAATGCCATTTTTTCAAATTTTCCTTTTTCTCTATACGATGCCGATGAATTCTATTTCGCCATTTTTGTGGTATTAATCTAGACCATCTGATCTGGGATAAATTGTATTGATACTGTCCTCTTAACCAGTTTTTCCAGTGATTCATTTTTGACCTTAGAAGTTTCTTATCCCTTAATTTCGAATGAACCGTTCCTTGTGTTTCAAAATAATCCGTTATTTCAGGCTTAAGAAAAAAAGGGATTCCTTGGTATTGAAAAACCGATTTTAATTTAGACGAGTTACTAACTTGAATTTGTGATAATTTAAAAAATACATATGCTTGTGACACGTAAGATAAGTCATAAAACATATATGAATTTGTTTGACTATTACTAATAATATCAAGTGACTTTTTTATAGTCGCAATAAACGTAATTGGATTTGTCTTTTGTTTATTAATTCCTTCTTGGTTTTTTTCATTATTGTAAAGAGATTTATCAATAATTTTTTTTGTTGATTCAAAAAAAAGTTCTGTATTCATTCTCAGAATATTAATACTAGATAATATTAGATCCGTGTAGATTCTTTCAATGAAAAATTTGAAAAAAAGGGGTAATTTACAAATTAATCGAGCATTTTTTCTTTTAAATATTTCCCATTTTTCAAATCTTTTAGTGTTATAACTTCTTTTATTAGAACTAACATTTATTTTGATTTTTTGAGTCACTTTTTTTTTCTCTTTTGTCATTCTTTCAATTTGATTTCGAATTGTACTTGTTCTATGAGTGAAATCCTTGATTTTTTTTTCGGTCAATGAAGAATTTGGGTAACTCGGAGCTACAATTTCACTAAATGATTCGTGAATTATCTGATTGTTGATTATTGAATCTTTTTCTTCTTTCATTTCATTCGATTCATTTCTTTCGACTTTTCTTAATCGAAATAATAAAATTTGAGTTACTTTTGAAAATTCTTTTATCATTTTTTTTAGAAAAATAATACATTTGAGAAGCCATTTTTTTATTTCTTTTGAAACTAATTTTGTTTTTCCTTGAATAACTATTAGAACTTGAAAATACTTCTTTTTAAATTTTCCAATTTTTTTTTCAAGTTCGTTTAAAATGGGTTTAAAAAAGGAAGGGCGTTTTCGGGGCGAACCAAAAGGAAGTTCAGTTTCCATTCCCCAAACTGTTAAAAAACAAAAATCATCTTTTTCTTTTTTCTTTTTCATTAGATCTTTTTCATAAGATTGTAGTTTCAATTTGTGCCAAGGTTTCAGACAGAAAGGAAATAAGATTTTTATCTGAATACCATCTGTCAACCAATTTTTTGGAAATTCTGTTTCGGATAATGGAACACCATTATAGGTACATTTAACATGCATCTCTCTATTCCATTCCTGTAAATCCTCAGACCATTCAGGAACTTGCAATAGGAATATACGTCCAATATTTTTTGCAATTATCAATGAAGGTAATAGAATAGATTTTCTAAAAATGGATTGACTTAATAACATGTACCCTCTTATTACTTGCGCAAATGGAATGGTATCCCAGGTCTCTGCTATCTCTATTCGAATTTTCTCTTTTCTTTTGTTCTTCTCTTTTATTTCTTCTCTTTTTGTTTGCTCTTCTGTATACTCTACAATTTTGAATGCTTCCCCTTTCCTCACCCAATTTCGAAAAATTAATTTAATCAACCCGGAGATATCAAAAGAAAAAAAAGGGGCTTTTTCTATTCTGTCCAAAAAGAGAGGGGAATGCACATTTGCTTGAAACAATTCCCAAATAACTATTTTACGTCTTTGAGCCCGCATAGAACCTTTGATAATACCTCGCCGAAAGTCTGATTGTTGTGAATACCGCATCAAAGCCACTTCCTCTGGTTCATTATCCGTATTAGTATCCGTAGTATTAGGATCAGTATCCTCTTTGTTAGCAGTAAAAATCACTACCCGTTTACTCTTTCTTGAACGAATTTGATGCTCTACTGGTACCTCTTCTTGATATTCTCCTGATTGTTGTTCTAACTCGGTGATTAATTTGTATGACCATCGAGGAACTTTTTTACTGATTTCTTTTCTCCTAATTGATTTTCTGTTAATTTCATTAGGATCAGTTCCAATTTTAGTGAATAAATAGTTTAAATATTTTCTTCCCTTTTCCGAATCTATTCTTCTTTCTGAAAATAAAGAAAGATCTTTCCAATTTAGATTGGATCCCAATTCTCTAATAAATTGACTGATTAAACTTAAGAAATCAATAATTTCTGTTGATAATGATTTTCTATCAAATGGATTTATTTTCTGTTCAAATTCGCGGTAATCTGTATCGGGAATAAGAATACCGTGAATCCGATTTATCTCCAATTTTTCTATGAACTTTTCTATCGAAACTTTTTTTAGGATTGGAAGTGAAGGATTTTTATAGATTGTTCTCCGATATAATCCGTTCAACAATGGATCATATCTTTTGGATAAGTATTCTTTTGTAGAATCGTCATTACAC